AACAAAAACTAGAGCAAACATATAATAACGGATTCGAAATTGTAACCAAGCATCCCCCATAGGTTCTATACCCGATTCGTAACTAGAAAGTTTCTCGGGTCCTTTGTTATTCGGAGCTAAAATTCCGGAAAATAGAAATGCTAAAATAGGAATAACACTTGATATTATTAAAAATGCCCAGAAAATATCATATTCATAAAGCAGAAACATAGGCGGACTCCTTATGAATGTGGAAAATATGCCGAATTAGTTGATTCGAATTGGAATTGTCAAGTTATCCATAACTTTTTAGTCAAAACAACAATTCATTTTGACTAAACCACCTAACCGAGTTTCGTTTGTTTCCTGCGGGATGGGTTTAGTTTCAAGAGTGATTGGCTGGGATCTTATTTTCATTTTGTTTTCCATTCTACTTTGTAATTATATAAAAATATATATTGTTCTTATCGTATACATATACCAATAAAACTTTCTCACTTTCACCTCCATTTTTTTCTAAACAAAGAAAAAATTCTAAATTGAATTATCATTTTTTTTTTTTCTTAGAATAGAGAATTCACACGTAAGAAAATGTTTCAGAATTTTAATTTCAATTCGTAAATCGTGTTGGTATATTTAATTAAAATTCGGGCAGAGGAGTTTCGATTGATTGTAAAAGTAATCAAAAGATTACTTGTTTTGCGAGAGGTAAGACAAAAAGTTTTTGGACCATGTTTCCGATGAAATTTACCAAAGATCCTTTTCAAAACCAGGTTTGTCTACAAATCTAACTCTAGGAAACAATTCATAGTTAAGTTAAGTAAGTTGTTCCTAGATCCACTTATTCAATTGTAGTTGGTTGGTTAGGTTGGAATGAAATAATATTCATTCGAATAATATATAAATTTATTAGGGCTATACGGACTCGAACCGTAGACCTTCTCGGTAAAACAGATCAAACTTATTATTCTCAATCAAAATGATTTGAACTGTTTCAAAGACCCAACAGGCACTTTTTTTGCATTGGGCTCTTTCATTAACTGATATAAATATCAGTTAGTCCACCATATTTTTTTTTGATAGAAAGAAAATGGTTCCATGTGCTCCGATTCATTATTTATTTGAACTTTGATTCAAAAGCACTACCAAAGTGTTTCAAAGAAGAGTTATCTTGACGTAGGTCTGCCTTTGGCCTAGATCAATTGAAAAATTAAATGGAGTCTCTATCGTTTTGCTTAAAAAATACAATATGAAACTTCATACACCTTAAAGTTCATAGGACGAAAAGAGATTTTTTGAGGCCCTTATACTCATTATGCCTAGCATTGAATAGGCTGGGGTATTCACCCTATCAAGACAAGATTTCAAATCAATAGTGGGTTCTATTTGGTAACTAAACGGACACTTGAATCGGACCAAACTAGAACTAATTGTCAGGCTATTGTTCTCTTGTTTTGTTTCTTTAAAATCATAGAGTAAGACATCGATTTCGCAAAAAGATAATTTTTTTGGATTGTATGATGGACTCCCCTGAAAAACATTGGCGCACGTGTAAACGAGGTGCTCTACCTAACTGAGCTATAGCCCTTGTGTTTATGCTTCTTATTTTAGCATGTAGATAATTTCTTGTCAAGATAAATATTCCACAATCTACTCTTCGACCTGTTTGATTGATATTGCTTATAAGCAATATTGGATTTATAATCAATCTATGGGATGGTTATATTTAGTCCTCCTTGTAATGATAAAAGACCTACTTAACTCAGTGGTTAGAGTATTGCTTTCATACGGCAAGAGTCATTGGTTCAAATCCAATAGTAGGTAAAACTTATTAGATACCCTTCACTCCGGTATCTAATAAGTTTTTCTACTCACCTCGGATTATTAATCCTATTAAAATGAAAATTATTATCATTATTTTAATTTTTCTATTTCATTTTTTTTTTCGTTGTATCAGAATCCTATTTTTTTTTATTTGTATTTTGTTGATTGAATCAAACAAAATACAAATAAGATATGTATGATATCTTCTATATATACATTCGCTAGACAAAAATTGTATAATCAGAATTTCTTTTGATTAGTTGGACGCACTCACTGGTTACGAAATCGTATTGCTAGCTTCTACTCGTGTCCTAGCTCGTCTGAGAGCTAAATTTGCTTCAATTCCTTGTCGCTTTCCTTCCGCCTTCCTCAAGTTCGCTTCTGCTATTTCAAGAGTTTGCTGAGCTTCTTGCGGATCAATGTCACTACCCTTCTCAGCCTCATTTACTAAAATAGTGATCTCATTATTGCCTATTCTAGCAAAACCGCCCATCAAAGCCATTGTTACCCATTGGTCGTTAAGGCGTATTCTTAAAATCCCTATATCTACCGCTGTGGCAGTAGGAGCATGGTTTGGTAATACGCCGATTTGGCCATTATTAGTAGGTAAAATGATTCCGTTTACTTCTGAATTCCAAACACTTCGATTAGGAGTCAGTACACAAAGATTTAAGGTCATTTCTTTAATTTGTTCTCC